ATATTCAACTTCATTGCGCCTACACCTAATGGCTCAAGCTCGCTGTTTCCATTTACTCGCTGACCCATTATGCAAAAGGTACGCCGTTGGAGTGGGAAGTTTTCTATACTTAGCCAGCTTCCTTCGACTGATTGTTTGCATCGGATTTCAGGTTTTCTATTTCACTCCCTTTCTTAGGGTTCTTTTCACCTTTCCCTCACGGTACTTGTACGCTATCGGTCATTAAGGAATACTTAGGCTTAGAGGGTGGTCCCCCTTGGTCGCTCGCGTAGAAGCGATCGAAATTCAAACACGGTATCCGCGTTTTACTTATCCAATAAAACCAATGGAAGAATGTGCTACAGGGCTATCGCCTTCTTTGGCAAGATTTTCCAATCTTTTTCACAATTCCCTTAATAGTTTTTCCATCATTAAATTCTCAACAAATTGAATGAAGAGAGAAGCCTAATCCGCTTTCGCTCGCCGCTACTAACGGAGTCTCGGTTGATTTCCTTTCCTTTAGCTACTTAGATGTTTCAGTTCGCTAAGTTGTGAAAGTCCAAGGCGTAGCGCAGCACACTAATGCTAGCTTTCGCCTGGATACGGTTTCCCAATCGGAGACCCATGGATCACAGACGATATCTCCCCATGGCGTTTCGCCTTTGAAAGCGTCCATCCCTATCAATGCCTAGGCATCCATCCAATGCATTCTTTTTGATACGGTAGGAATTGAACCTGCTCTACAGCCAACTAGGCATATCACTTGGATACTCTAGGAATTGAACCTGCTTGACTACTCCTCGAAAACTCTGCAAACCCACCATTTTTTGACTAGATCGAGCTTTCACCCTGGGTGGCCCCTCCGCGCTATCGCGAAGCTCTATACTTCGCTCCCCCTCCCCCAACCATCGGGATTGATTGTTTACCACCGCGCGCGCCCCTTGTGCGAATTCATACAACGAGTTCGTAAAGCCCTGTAAAACCAAAGGAGTCGGTCTCAGTACCCTCCCTTTTCAGCTATTTCGTCGTGGAAGGATCAACAAAGTGAGCTTTAACCCACTAGCATGTTTATCTCATCCCCGCCTGGACTAGAGTTTCCGGGATATGGTCGTATTTTTTTAGTAAGCTATCTTTGTCTAATAGCATTTTTTTATTCCAGTAATTATATTTTGGTCGTATATTTCCCTCCGATAAAGTGCGTTGCCCGGGCGTGGACCATGTCTCCCGAAATTGATGAATCAGTACATATGGTCTAAGACGATTTCACATGTCGAGGTCGAAATGGGATCGGGTGTTTTCGCATCTTACCATAGTGCCCGGCTCCAAAAATTTTTCCTTTTCAAAAAAATAATCTAATTTATTTTATTATTATATTATTTTGGAAAGAATAATAAATTCTTTTTATGTTTTTCGCCTATCGGAAGAGGGATTCGAACCCCCGTGTGCGAATTATGATCCCGCTGTTCTACCCTACTAAACTATTCCGACATGCTGATTATGATCCCGCTGGTGCAATAATCTACCGCTTCCTAGTTGTCGGGTTAGAATTCGCTTTACGCCCCCCCCGTGCCTCTCCCTATCTAGGCGGCTATGATCGCATAGCCCGAAGAAAAGTAAGCGGCCATCACGAAGGCTGCAAGACGGGTCTTTATAAATAAGCTTGATTGCCCCGCCCGGCCTACGGCGAATTGAGCCAGCGGGCTCTGGTTGGGCACTCTTCCCTCTTGGGGTGGGTTAGAGGGTGCGTAAGCAATGTCGGACGAGCGACGGCTGAAAGAAGGTTTGGGGGCCTCCGTCTGGGGCACGGCCGTCGGTTCATCAATGCTTAAGTTGCACAAATGGGTCTTCGAAAAATACCTGTAAGTTCCTCGAAAGTATTAAATGATGTAGGGCTTGGGACCATCCATTCAAGTGTCGTTGAATTCTGTTCAACAGCCCAAGGACTTGGAGCACGCTTGTTTTCACTAGTTGGAGTAGGAAAAACCACTACAAAGAAACAAGAAATCCCTGCTACTACAGAAACATATGAGTCGAAACTATTCCGTCCAGCGTAAGCATCTGCATGCTTTTTTTTATAATAGCCATTAAATAAGAAGCCTATACAGCCCCCGTCCCCCAGTCCACTCCCCGTGCACAGCCCAAAAAACTTTGATGATTTGCCATACATAGCTGGCGCCAATGAATCGAAGCTGGAAGACCAGCCCATATTCCGGGCACGGAAGCCTTTGTATGGTATAGAATTCGCTGAACGAGCCACGTCGTATTTAGAAGCAACCGGTAGAATTGTCTCTATAAACTAGCGCACTAACAAGGGGATGAGAGGTAGAGAAATACTGAAGAAGCTCAGCTCAATAAAAGGATGATGCTGCAGTTTAATAACATTGCAATTACCGAGTCCATGGCGGTGGGATAAGGAAAGCTGCCCCAAGGTCCTAAAACGACTCGAGCCGAGCTCTCCACGAATCATCGATAGGTTCCGAGGGTGCGGCGGCGGCAGCGGGCCGCTCCCCTATCACAATTGTCAGAATCAGGACCACCGGACTTGCTGCTTCACATTCTTCCAATTTATGTTCGTTCTCCAATTTCATTTTATCCAATTCCAAATCGTGATTGGATTTGAGAGTTACCTCCGCGAGTGAAAAATGAAAAGGGATAAAACCCAATAGATAGTTTGACAGGGTCTCACGTCGACGCCTTTTGCTTTCTCTGTTAGCCCAAGGAGGGTTCCAAAGCCCGCTCCTCCATATCGGCGGACGACTTGCCCAACCCCATAACCCAGTTGGGCGACCCGCCGCCCGACTTGCCAACTCCGGGGTACCCGAAGCGGCGGCTAATCGCGAGTTTTTCTTTCTTTCAGGTAACCCGGTGCCCCCCCCTCGCTGTCCGGGGCGGCGGGCAGCCTACCCGCCGCCGCGCTATGCCCCGACTCACCGAGCGTAACGTGTCAGTTTCACTAAGGGCGCCGGTAAATGAAGGGATTGCCATATCGCTCTTCGTTTTCGGAGCCTGCCGCCGGGCCATCGTCCGACGCACCACCCCCGCCGACTGAGCTGATTAGCCGGTGAAACCCTTTTGCAAGACTTGGAAATTTAAAGGCAGGCAAGGAAGGGATTAGAAAGATTCCGAGGAAATAAATAGGGCCACCACCGGGGGGGGCGCAATACATTTGAATTTCTTCTATTCCTGTATATAACATCATAGCAACAAACGAAGATGAAGCGGCGATAGCTCCTGCATGAACCACTGGAAAAATGATAGCAGGTCAAAACGAAGCGATTAAACCGCTGTAAGTATTGATAGAAACTGGGATTATTGAAGAGGCGGCAGAATGAACGGGATGATTTCTGGCACGTGTATACCGGGAGTACCCGAAAAAGAGCGATAACCAACCAGAGGAAGATAAAAAAGTATCATGATGAAATTTTAATTTGATTTTTCTATTCCCCTTCCTTGTAGCTGCGTCATCGTATTCGAGATTGGAAATTGAAAGCTCGTAAAGTCGATTGATTTTTTCTCTCATTTCTCCGACACTTGCCACTTCTCATGGAATTAGAAAAAAGGAGTCGATCCAGCCACAGGTTCCCCTGCGGCTACCTTGTTACGACTTAACCTCAGTCAATGGCCCAACCTTGGTCTCCTACATGAGATCACCAATGCCTCTAGCAGACCGCACTCAGCAACGGCGTGGAACACCCCGAGTAATGGGTGATCTTTGGTTGGCTGCTTCGGGCGAAACCAATTCCCATGGTTTGACGGGCAGTTTGTACAGGGCCCGAGTACTTATTCACCGCGGCATGCTGATCCGCGATTACTAGCGATTCCAACTTCATGTTCTCGAGTTGCAGAGAACAATCCGAACTTAGGCAATCTTTCTGGATTCGCTCCGCCTTACAGCATTGCTTCCAATTGTAATTGCCATTGTAGCACGTGTGTAGCCCAGCCCATAAGGGCCATGCGGACTTGACGTCATCCCCACCTTCCTCCAGTATATCACTGGCAGTTTTTTGTGAGTGCAGCACATGGCTTGGAGTGTCAATCATTTTGACTGAGACTGAGTTCCTCAGTGTGAAGTGTACGATGCTCCGAGAGCTTCGTTCGTCGGAGAGTACCGCATTGAAACTTTGTATATGGTCATATTCTTTTCGGAATGGGCCACACGGCGTTTGCAGAGACTCAGCTCATTGGTATCCTCCATTTTCACGGCGTAGTCTTCGTCAGTCCCCAGTGGTCAAGGATTGAACCAGAGCATGTCTTAGCAACACAAAACGAGGGTTGCGCTCGTTATAGGACTTAACCCAACGTCTCGAGACACGAGCTGACGACAGCCATGCAACACCTGTATGAATTTCCGTACCATCCCGTTAGGAACAAGCACACTTATTCATATGTCAAGGGCTGGTAAGGTTTTGCGCGTTGAATCGAATTAAACCACATGCTCCACCGCTTGTGCAGGCCCCCGTCAATTCCTTTGAGTTTCAGCCTTGCGACCGTACTCCCCAGGCGGAGTGTTTAACGCGTTAGCTCAGCCCCTGATCATCACATATTTTTCACGATTATTGGAACTTGAAGGAAACAATCGAGTCACACTACCTTTGCAGTAATTTAAGCATTAAGCCGAGCTTAAGTCGGACCGAAAGGGTGCAATATCAGTAGACCAAGAACGAACACTCATCGTTTACAGCATGGACTACCAGGGTATCTAATCCTGTTTGCTCCCCATGCTTTCGCACTTTAGCGTCGGTTAAAGAACCAGAAAGCTGCCTTCGCTTTTGGCGTTCCTTCGTATATTTTTGCATTTTATCGCTACACACGAAATTCCGCTTTCCTCTATACCTTACTCTAGTAAATTGGTTTTGAAAGCATTCCGCCAGTTGAGCTGGCGACTTTCACTTCCAACTGGATTCACCGCCTACGTGCCCTTTACGCCTAGTCATTCCGAATAACACTTGCCCCCCCCGTCTTACCGCGGCTGCTGGCACGGAGTTAGCCGGGGCTTCTTCTTCGAGTCTTGTCATAATCGCATACTCGACGAAAGAGCTTTACAAGCTGCATTGCCCTTCTTCACTCACGCCATATTGCTGGATCAGGCTTTCGCCCATTGTCCAAGATTCCCCACTGCAGCCTCCCGTGGGAGTCTGGGCCGTGTCTCAGTCCCAGTGCGGCGGATCGCCCTAACAGACCCGCTAAGCGTCGTTGGCTTGGTCAGCCTTTACCTAACCAACTACCTGATGCTTTGTGGGCTCATCAAACAGCGCCTTTTAGCTTTCGTTCATTCGGGATTTGGCCCAAACTGTTTGGCAGATTCCCACATATTACTCGCCCGTTCGCCACTTTGTTTTCAACGGTTCTCACGGTTGATGGGAGGCCGCAGGCTCAACTGAGTTGAGCAGCTCGGAGAAAAGGGTTTCTCCCCCGAATGCGACCTTCAACACGTAACAACGAAAGCAACGTTCGACTTGCATGTGTTAAGCATATCGCTAGCGTTCATTCTGAGCCAGGATCAAACTCTTTTTTTTGAGTATGATTATTTAATTTACGCATAAATAGGATTTGAACCTATAGAAACTTACAATATAAATCATCTTGCGTATCACTAAATCGGGCATCGTACTAGGAAGAAATTAAAAATAAGGGGCACCGAGAACAAAAAATTGCACGAATATTTCCATACATTTTATATGATGCTTCATCCTCGGGTTTCAGCCCCAAAACGAAAAAATTTGAGTGTTTTTTCGTTTTTACGATAACGGGAATGAAATAAAGATGTATATATATAAAAGAAAGACAATCCAACCACAGGACCCTGTGGTTACCAGATTACGAGTTTGCGAAGTTGGAAATCCAACACATTCCTTACGGGCCTTTGGTTAGCACGTGTTTTAACCAAAAAAACCCTTTAACTTATTTAATGACCGGTACGAGAAGAAAAGCTAGCACCTATGGACTCTGACGACGGGCTAGGGGGTCGGTAACGACTACAAATGAGAAGCATAATATACCCTTAAATAACGGAAGTTCTTCACGCTTATATAGCTGACTTTACAGAACCAGTAAAGGCTAGCCAAACCTTAACATTACGGCATAAATAATTCTACATAAAAACTATCCGAATAATTATACCAAGTGCAAAATGAGCTTGAGAAAGCTCTCTGGATATGACCATACAAAGTTTTCATTCATACGGTACTTACTCTCCGTGGCTACACAAATCTTTATCTCTACGATACTAACGTCTTTGTACCAAATTCGGGTCTAATGATATTTCGAATGCCTGACTCACGAATTTAACAATTTTCTGGCAATCCGTTTTACCGTAAATGAAAAAGTAGATGCTTTTTCACCCTTTCTATAAGCAACTTTCAGGGCATTCAATGGAAAAATTTTTTGTAGGCAAACCCAACCTCTTTTTCATATTTCACCCCTTATATATGATAACTGATCCTTATACATGATTATTCATCAAACTTCGTATCCCCATCACATTGTCTAACGTATTCCTATGAACTTGTACCCAAGCTCCCGTCCGTGGGTATCCTTAAACACATAACAATTGGGTGTCAAGTGGAGTTGACATAACCTTTTCATCAAGAACTAGAGCCAAACCTTTTAAATCAGGATCAAGCGCTCTAAGAACGTTTATCATCTCAAAACTCTTTAATAGTTAAAAATATAAACTTGTATTCGATTGTTCGACGACTTTTAGTTATAATAAAGTTTGTATCCATTTCACTCGAACCCCCCCCCGGGCATACCTTGGGTTCCCATTTCACTTTAGAGAAAAAATCTGGACCTTCCTATTAAACTTTACTGATTGGGTACGGTAACCGTAATAATCTCGCAGCTATTATTAATAAGTCGTCACAACAGACCCCGCCGTCCCATTTCTCTTTAACCGCCGTGACCGCTAGATCTTACTATTAAAGCTATAAACATATTTCTCAAAATTTGCAAGCGATTTGGAATTATGAATCTCGAACGGCTCTGTTTTAACATATCTATTGGTAGAAGTTTTCATATTAAAGACGTTCTACCGGGGCGGCAAAGAATCCACACCATTTAAACTATTTCCCGTCAATTTAATCTTATCAATTCGATGCTCGAATTCGTACTGAGTTGAACCGTACTTATACAACTCGAGATTCCCGAAAGGATACTTAAATTAAACTTGTCAAAATTTTTGTTACATTTAAAGTTTTACAACTTGAACACATTACCTTACTTTGAAACCAATCAACTAATTTATTTGTATCAACGGTCTCGGCAGCTTTCTGCAGACCCGCCGCCATGGCTGAGATTCTACCTCTAGACAAGTGCAATTGTCCTCGGGGTTTCCAAAACGGACTTTTTATGAAGATTTATTAAAGGCCTCGGCAACAGTAAAAACCTCATTTAGAGATAACGTCGGAATAAATCCGTCGACCATAGATAGTCGACACGACTAAACCCCTATGAATTAGAATCCCGTTCAAAATTAAACCTAAAACTCATCCAATAAACCCCGTTACTAAACTAGCGATGCAAGGGTTTGTAAGTTCACCTACCTCCCACGTGACCCCCTTCAAACCCTCCAATATTAACTACCCTCCGTACGACCTCTCATTGTAATGAATGAACCTGGACACGAATTTACTCCTTTCTTTATCTCATTAAAGTCTCGAAATGTTTGCATTTTGGCTAGAGTGGAATAAGGTATTAGATAAATGTGGTACATTGGGCAGCCCGCTGGTTCAGGAAGTGGAACTCCCGTCATACTTTTCGAAATACTTGAAATACAACCTGTTAGAGAAGTAGAATTAATCCGCTCACCTTCAATCGAAATAATATGATTTGAATTCACTCCCGGATCAATGCTCACTATCAATAGTCGGTAAGACAATACCTTATTACCGAAAATGGAATTAAAACTTCGGTTCCTATCTTTGACCCTCTTTCTATCTCCAGCATCCAATCCCCTGACACATTATTCTCCCCGAGTGTGTCAAAAAATCTACGAAATACTTACCATACTTAGAAAGTGTACTATTTATTGGAATCATTCCGAACATATTCCGAATCGAGACAGAAACTTCTAATATATTTTTCATGGGTCCATCGTTGGTTGCACCGATCGGCTTCGCTATTCCTCCAAGTCACTTTACTGTAATCTGTTAACTCATCTATCACAGGCCTCATCAAATTTACTATTAAAATATTTAACCCTATTAGTACTATAACAATATGCGTTGGTTACAATCTCCTTAACTAAATCTTTAGAAATTAAGGTTTGTGAAGAAGACTTCAAATTTGAATACATGAATTTCGGTTGATAAACCGGAGGAGTATAATCCGAAAGGTTTGATTCATAAATATATTTATTAAAACCGGTCCCTAGCAGCCTGCATATGAATCCTGAATTTTATTTGCAAGTGTACACAGATGATTTCTGTGAGCTATGCCGTATCCTGTTCGCAGTTCCAGTGAGCTCTTAGCTGTAAGCTGCGAACATACAGCAGCCGCGAGCGCATAACCAACTTCCTCGCGGAGAGCAGGAGCCCCGATAATAAACATAGGCTACAATAAGAATAAACATAGGCTATAATAAGCCCCTCGCATCGGGAAGGCACCTCCTTCGGTGCCTCTACCACTCGAATGTAGTAAATCAATTATTTCATGGAATAATAATAGTAATATACAAAAGCATATATGGATAGAGAAAGCACAGCTTAATAATAGAAGATACGTATATAATAAGAAAACCATAGGGCGCATAGGGTGTCACTACTAATAAATGAATTTAGTAGTGACTTTTAATTATTTAGGAGAAATAAACGCGTTGGAATTTTTATTTAATGGGGGGGCCGCCGGCCGTGGGCGTGAATCCACGAGCCGGCCGTATCGGCTGGCGGAGAAGCCATTTCAGGTCCATTACAAAGGACCTTTCTTTCGGGGAACCAAAGAAGTATCCTTTGGGCCCTTCCGATGAAACAAAAAATTCTTTTTTTCCCATCATATATTTTAACTCTTTCTTTCGTCATAACGCATTATTCCACCACCCATCTCGGATCGTCAGGATGATAATTCATCTGGTTTTCGACCACAACATTTGGCCTCACCTCAGTTACCCTCCCCCCCCGCCCCCCCCAGGATTCTATGAGCTGTACAAGTCTACGATAGGAGCCGACGAGGGCCCCGGGAGGGGGACTATCATCAGGGGGGGGGCAGGAGAAAAAGGAAACTGACAGGACGAAATTGCAACAAAAATATTAATTTTTCGTTTTTCTTAATCAAGCAAGAAGGTCTAGATCTATTTTATAAGGAAATCGTATTTGTTGAGGTTCGTATAATACCACAGCTTTTAGTGTTTTATAATTAACTTCTAAATGATTAGGTTTCATTCTCCCTATTCGGTTAGTTTGTAAATTTCGTCTTATGTTCGATTCGAAAAAAGCTAAAGAATTTTCCTGAATAGATATAAGATCACCGTTGGATACTTGAAACCCAGGAATATTTACCTTTTTATGATTGACACAAATATTTTGATGATTTATTAGTTGCCTCGCTTGAAACATAGTTGAACAAAAATTAAGACGAACCAGAATAACGTCCAATCTTTTTTCTATATCGAATAGCAAACTGTTTTTCTTATCCATATAAGTGCGTGTTTTAGCCCTTTGCAGCTTTCTCATTGGTAAATTTCCATAAAAAAGGGACAACTTTTTCATAGTTCGCAATTGTACGGAAAAGTCAGATTGTTTTTTATTTCTCTTGTTCCTCCTAAGCTCCGAAATAAGTAATTTTTGTTTCAGAGTAAGTTTTTTGGTCTGCCAAACATTTTCCAAAATTTGGCGACAAACTTTAAATCTTGATGCAAACATATGAAGTTTAATTCGTTTTTTTTTAGCCATTGCGGATAACGGGAATCGAACCCATATCCTCTGCTTGGGAGGCAGATAATTTACCTTTAATCTATATCCGCATTGATAAAAAAGATAGAATTTTACCATCCATCATTATCGCCGATGATTCATGATCAACACTTGTTTGATTCGCGAAATGAGGGTATTTGGGGGTATCGCGAAGCTCGTTGAACACAGTGACTAGAGACTGGGAGCTGGCTAAACGAGTAGCATATCTGTATGGGCGAAAAAGATATTTTTATTTCCTGCGGCATGCTTCTATGGCCTGTAGGGGGGAAGCTTGAATGAAAAGAAGCGGGCCCGCGGAGTAAGCGAGGCACGGAGCATAAAGCTGTTATGCGAGAGGGAGGCTTAGGGACAGATCTAGCTACTGGGAGAAAGTGGAGCTATTCTCACTGACTAGCTTGTTCTCGCTCTTCGATCGGCTACACCCCCCATGCTAATGGAGCCAATAAAGCTCTGGGCTGCTGACGCGTCTACGTTGTTCATTCTTTGGTAGAGGGCACACAAAATCTATAGATTTTATCCTCCTCCTTCTCCGACAGCAGCTCTTGCAGATTTCGAACGGTCATGTTTAGTGAATGACTTACGCGAAGCCCCGTGGAATACGGAATAGCCCGCCGGGCTACTCCGACTCCGGCTCGAACGTTTTCGCCAAGACCTATCCTTCTGGTGCTCGTGCGCGGAAATCGTCAAGCCATTTCTAGCCCTCGGGCCTTCCCACTCGGGTCGCGTACTCCGTGCTTTGGGCCCTTCGAGTTCGGGTCGAGCCCTACGAGTCTAGCCAAACGAAACAAAAATTTTCGTGTATTCTCTGAACTTTAATTCACATAGTAATTGAATATTAGGTTTCTTATTGTTCGCTTCAAGCTCAAGAGCTTATTACGAAAGGGATGGATGTCTGAGCGGTTGAAAGAGTCGGTCTTGAAAACCGAAGTATCGAGAATACCGGGGGTTCGAATCCCTCTCCATCCGTGGGTATGTCAACGAATCAATCAACTGCATTCTCTTCAATGCGTTTCCCCGGAACCTATGGCCCCTTCCTTGAGCACTCGACCTATAAGGAGAGGGTCGAGGAGCCACCTCTCCCTCTGGTGTTCGTGGGCGGAAATCGTCAAGCCATTTCTCCCCGCCTCCGGCCCCCCCTCGGTGGGCCCAAAGGAAGGGTCCAAAGGAGACCGCTTTACGAAAGAAAAAAAGGCGCAAAAACTTCAAAGTATCTGCCCGCAGGCACGCGATGCGGAAACAAACGAAAGGTATGGGACTTGGACTCTTTTGTCTGACCGCCCCCCCCTCCGGACTTTGTCTCGTCGGACACCACGGAACCGAAATACTGTCTGACAAGGAAGGGCCCGCGACTGTCTGACAGTTTCCCCAGGGGGCCTGTCGGGCAAAAAAACTGATTTACCCAAACAAAATATTTTATTTTGCCGCGGTACAAAAATCGATTGAACCAATTTCAATTCGTACGGATAGAGGGACTCGAACCCCCACGAACATTGTGGTCACCAGAACCTAAACCTGGCATGTCTACCAATTCCATCATATCCGCCAACCCCCTGAAGTTATGCAATCAATCACTAGGCCTCGGATGAAAAGAAAATATAGAAGATAAAAGCGTGGTTAAAAGAAACTGTTTTAGCCACCTCGACCGGGAGAGGGGTAGAAAAATCTAGATTTTTTCTGCTACGCGCATTCTTTCTCAGCCACTTATAGAAGCATCGCACCTATGGGTGGAAAATGTCAAACGAATAAATATTTCGTAGAGTATCCGGACCTGAAACTTTACAGTATCTGCCCGCAGGGACGAGAACCCTTTTTTTGTCTCACAAACCCGCGGCCAGAGCCTATAATGATTCTTTTCAGCGCCGTAGTAGGGGTGCCCGACCCCAGCAGCCATCCACGAAGGTTTAGCTGCGCCCTAACGTTCAGCTAATGCAAGTTGAGTAACGAAGTTACGATCGTAGAAAAATTTTTATAATGCCATTACAAAGTGCGTGCTTCGCTTAACTCAGTTATGCTCGCATGGTTGAACAGGGATGAAGAGAAGAGAATAATACATTTTTCCTTCTCTGAGCCGGGAAACACGCAAGCTTGGTCCACAAATTTTTCCATTTTTTATATATATATCGAATTTTCGCCTGTTAGGCTTAGCGCAATGGCTCGTAATGATCCCTCCGCTAAGTGATCTTTGGACGCGTATACGAACTGCCGGACTGGATCCGAAGTTTGGGTATAGCAGGACTCGAACCTGCGACCTTTAAGTTAAAAGCCTATTGCTCTACCAACTGAGCTATACACCCGTAGATTCTTGATTATGATAATTTAAATTCCTTAATTGGACAACAGATTCGTGAAAAACAATTCTGACCCAAAATGCGAGCCATGAACAGAGCGTATAGCGATTCATCCACCGCGTAGCGATAGATAAAACAATAGATATATTTTTTTATTTTCACATTTTGGAACTGGGAAACAGAAAAACTAGGATGAGCGAGAGAACGAAGTGGAGAGAGCCACCATCAGATATTTGGTCACAGCTATCTATTGACCGCTTTACCAATCAAAGTGGTCAAGAGATAGCTTAGAACTGGGTCCGAACGAGGAGCCGAGGACCAGAAATGGCTTGTAGATCTCCGCGCACTTCGCCGGCCGGCTGAGAGGGTTCTTTCTTCGCAATGCAGTTCTTCCTCAGCTATTTCGGCTAGTGTCCCGTCAGTTTCTTTATTTTCTTATCAGTTCTTCCTTTTTGTCGGTTTTTCTACTTCGTTACGGTTGGCAGGCGGGGCCCCCCCTTTTTCGGTTCCTAGGAGAATGAAAAAAAGAGATATATATTTTTTTTTAGTGCTGTGTGGACAATTACTATACGACGCAGGCCTCCAGCCTCTCGTCGCAGCGCTATGCGCTTTTCTCGCCCCCCCCCTCCCCCCTACGGCCTTCATTCGCTTCTCCCAAAAACAATATTATAGCAAAGTTCGGAATCAACTTCAACACATCACCCAGCTGCCAAGCCGCCGCGGGTGGATGGATCTACTATTACATAAATCTAGCGCGAAATGTAATATGCATCCTTGTACCGTCTTTCGGCTCAACGGTCATTACTTTGGTCTTATGGAATATGGGCTTAGTAGGACTCGAACCTACAATATCACCGTTATGAGCGGTGCGTTTGAACCAATTAAACTATAAGCCCTGGATTCGCTATGCCCACTAACATAGCAAATTAAGCCGCCCACTCGCGGGCGGCGCTATGTGGAGTAGAGAACCAAACGAAAAAGAGGCGCCCCGCTCCCCCAATCGTCTGGTCGAGTGCTATGCACCTATCCTTCAGGTTTTCGCACTACGTGCCTCCTTTCGTCGAGGCAAAGGAGTCCGAAGAATCTACAAGCCATTTCCGGCCCTCGTCCGGAAATGGCTTGTAGATTTCCTTGGCTTTACGAAAGAAAGAAGGGGTTCGACAAGCCAAATTGAATCCCCTTTGGACCCTGTAAAAGTGAGCAGAAAAAGATATGGAAAAAAGATTTATTTCCTTTTACGTTTCTTGCTCCCTGACCTATCCCGGGGTGGTGAGTCAAAGCCTTCTAGGTGCCGCGAGCTGAAGCCCGGGGGCTCTACTGTCTAAGCGGATGCGGAGGTCAAATAAATACCCCTTGTTTCTTTTTCCTTAGCTCTTTCACGCGCGCGCGGCGAGGGAAGGGCTCGAACGTACGAAACGTTCGAGCCCTGAGGTGCTCGTTTTAGGGAATCAGAAAGAAAAGAAGAATAAATATTTGCAGCACATTAAAAGACGAATGATATTAAAAATGCCATCATTGAGGCAAACGAAGCAATAGCTTCAGTTGGAGCAAAACCCGAAATAGCGTAACCAAATAATTGCTTAGCCAATGATGGATTTCGCGCAACAGAATGAATCAAAGAATACCGATAGGGTTCCTACCCCCCCGGTCAGAACCACACGTGCGAGTTTCCCCGCATGTGGCTCGTCCATGGCAATTTCTACAGCTTTTGTAGCTTGGCCGTATAAGCGCTACCGGCCCTCCCTAGACGGGGGGGGGGGGCGCCGCCCGCGACTACCCCCCTGCACCTCCTCCTAACTAAGTCATTGTAGGCATAGCGTGATCCGCTTCCTCAATTCGGCTACGGTTGCCCTAGCGGGAGCGCCGAGACCGGGATATTTCGAAAGAGTCCCAAGTGATACAGTTAAAGCTGCGAAAAAAAATTTTAACTAGCCTAAGCCTAAATGGCTGATAAGAAAGGCTCCGCAGACTGGAAATGGCTCGTAGATTTCCATGCACGAGTGCTAGAGGAACAAGAGGGGGAGAGGCGCGAAGACCAGAGAGAGAGGGTCGACCAGAGCGAGACACTCGACCAGCGGGCGGGGGACCTAAACAGATTTTTTATTGACGGAGGAGGCGCTGGATAGATAGAAGAGCCTATCGTTGTGAGTGAGTAGGTGCCCGCTCCATCCACGCCACTCCATCACGGGGTTTCTCGAATATAGTAGTCACCTGACTCCATAATATGCTTCCTCGAGTATAGTAACCTGACTGAACCTAGTAGCATGGAATTTTCCTGTAGTTTTTAGAGAGGTGGGGTAGTATAGTGACGCAACCTCCTTGCCTCTTTCTGTGATCCGCAGGTTCGGACCAGATTTGGGTAAAGCAGCCTTGGCTGACCGTAAGCCGTGTTTCCTGGCCAGGGTTAGCGCGCAGGACTTTTTATAAATGGACACAACTTTCCACAGGGAAGAGCGCTTGTTCACGAATGAATAGTAGTTAACAATGCCGCGTATCACCGATGAGAAGTGGGTAACAATGTGTTTGTCCTCCGAGGAAGCCAATCGTGGATTGGAGGTTGCCCGAGCCAAGCCCTTGGCGTTTTTTTTCGCATATCCAGGTTCCAAGGCTCTAGTTATTAAGTCCGTTATGGGAGCAATTAGTTGTGGACGAGATCGGAGTCTTACTTGGTTGACACCGGATATCTTGCCAGTGCTTGAGATTTCCACACTTCGGGTGCCGTAATATATTACTAATGCGCCCAAGTATTTGGCCATCCCGGACTCTGCGTGTAAGATTTTATGTTCGTTTATGTCCAACTTCAGTTCTTCCTGCGGGAAGTTTTGCACGGCTTTTATAATATCCAGGGCATCTCGTTTGGTGCCTATAACACCTAAAATTATGTTATCCGCGTACCGTAGGTACTTAAGTCTTTCTAATCCTTCTTTCTCAGCCATTTCTGGAAGCGTCTCTCGGCCCAAGGGGCACAAAACTTTAGGGTTTCGAAAAAAGAATAAATTTACAAAAAAATCTTTTTTTTTTACGAAAATATATTTTTTTTGTTGCTCGCGGTTCATCCATTCTAGGTGTTTGATGTTTTTGATGGCCTGCCCCAATTCTGTATAGTACTTGAAGAAGGCTTTGTATTTTGAATGGATATCAACCCTTTTCCTACTATATTCTCCCGACGCGAGGCGCATATTCGCTACATTGTATTTGGGTATGAGTATGTCTTCGACGTAGCAATCCAACTTATGTAGGAAGATATTGGTACAAAGCGGGGATATTATAGAGCCCTGCGGAACGCCCTCTGTGTTGTATCCCGTTCGATCCGTAAGGTTATATACATCTATGTATCCTGCGTTAAGTAGCTTCCGCATAAGATCCTGCAGTGCTTTAGATCGCAGTACTGGTCCCATCTCCTTAATAAGCAGGTCGTGATGAATCTTGTCAAAGTCTTTCTTAATATCAATTTGTACAAGCCAAGTCGGTGCCGTCCACGAGTAACGTGGGTCTCGCAGGGCTTCATGACAGCTTCTCCCGGGGCGGAACCCGTGGCTTGAGTCTCTGAAAAGCAACTCAAAGTGCGGTTCCATGAGTCCTTTTGAAGTGGATTGCACAACTTTGTCAACCGTCGGAGCAATAGAAAGGGGCCTACTGCCGCCATCTGGTTTAGGAATCATTATCCGTTTGGCGGGTTTCGGGGCATATGCCTGCCTTCTCAACTTTCTGGATAGTTTTTCAAGGCCCTTGTCGGTCATGTCCGCTTTAGTTTTACTGTCGATTCCCGGGGCTACATTTCCTTTTGGCCCTTCATAGCCAGCCCTGAGGTTGTCTATATTGCAAATGTCTTCATAGAAGACGCGACCGAGCGCGGGAGGCGTCACTGGTCCAAACTCACTTCTATTGGCCTTAGTTCTAGTAGTTGCTTCCGCCGGTTTCACTACGCTCCCAAAGAAAAATATTTCAGCTTTTCTCAGTCCTCGATTTCCCGTCCTCTCCTGTTGGTCGACCCTCTCCTTTTGTCTTCGCACTACGTGCCTGCGGGATGCTTGACATAAAACAGTTTTTTCCGCGCCTTTCTGTGGTGGCACATTACCATCTACAGTCCTTCCCTCAGAGTCTTTCACATTACGGGCATCGTCGTATACGCAACTTGGTTTGCCCAGTGTATCCCTCGGAGTACTTATGACTGATCTGTCACCCATTACATTTTTGGATATACCTTGGTCCTCCGGGGTTTGGCACCTAGGTGCTAACCCCTTCGGGGTCCATTGGGGTGATCCCTTGCTTTCACGTTTGGTTGTTTGCTCGTCGTTTAGGCTAGTGAGCGACTTTTCCTGCTTCCTGCAGTTTCCCCCATGGGGTTGTTTGCACAAAGGGTTTAGTTGGCCCTTAGTGCCTTCCTCTGGGCCTCCTTCGCTGGAGGGAGTAACGCTTGACTCTGAAGCACTCGCGAACACCGTGCGACGAGATTCGACTGAAACCCATGCTATGGTTCCCTGCGGTCTGTTCCCGCTACAGGTTAGGGCTAAGGCCGTGCGATAATCTGTTAACCTTCGCTGATCCAAACGCGCTCTGGCGAGGCGCACACTAAAAACGTTTCCAATACCTACAGCAGCTCCCGCTAAAGCAATGGTCGCTGCTCCTGCTCCAATTAATTTTGCACCTTCTAGCATAACCGTTTACTTTTGTTTTTGTCAAAACAATGACCATTCATGGCTGATCAATCAAAATGCAGCCAAACTAAGAACAACCCGATATACTAAAATCGACCCTAACCCTTGTGGCCCGAAAAAGGGGGGGAGAGGGGACGGCGTCGGGTTAACAGAAGAGACATAATATGTATAATACCATATATAAGCGATAACCTTTGTCCCCGCCGGACCATGCCTGAGGCACGAAATACTCAAGATTTATGTAGATTAGGAAGAGCCTGGGTGGAGATAATGAATTCTTTCCTACCAGATAGTAGTATTTGGTAGGCTCTATGCGCTTCATTCTCGGCTTAGCACCAAGTGAGGCTCGTCGCAATAAACGGAGGACCCACCTTACTGGCTAGCATATCCTTGAATTCGTAAATATAAACAGAAATATAAGGGCTGAATAGAAAAGTCGCTACCGAAGCAAAGTGAATTTGAACCTTTTATCTAGACCTAAACGCCGCCGCTCAGAGTGCCCGCATGCTTTTCGAATTTGAAAAGAATGCCGTGACTGGAGACAGAATCGATTCAAGAGCTAGAGATCCGACCTCGCCGTCGGTCAACTCTTCCAAATCACGGGAATAAATCGTGACGGGAACGATAACCAAGTAAGCCCGAGAGAACTATCGGTCTTGCTATACTTATCTGTAACCATAAAGGAAGTTATACTACGTAGCATGAGTCGGGCTATTTGACTGGATACACCTTGTTATAAATTCTTAGTATTCGCAATGGAAGACCAAAGGGCGTACTTGTTCCGTGATGTTGCGAAAATACATGTTTCCGGGTGGAATAAGGTGGAGCGAAGATTACGTAAAGCGTTCGGGTCGAGCACTACATGCCTTCACTTAATCTACACGCCCTCTCCCTAAGGTCTACGGGCCCCTCGGGGCCTTATACTGCTCCCCGACTACGTGCCCATCGGTCCGAAGGAGACTTCTTTGGCTGGGAGAGGGACCTGAATGAATGGCACGCACGGGACTATAGGTGGCAGAGATGCTACGCAGTTTCCTTTTATTTTTCACGTAATATGAAAATAATTTTATTGAACATATATTGCATTTGATAATGTTCGATACAATAAAAACTATGGAATCCCCGGCCGGGATTCCGAATCGACAACGGCTCCAATGAAACAAAGTAGGTAGCAACGGCCATCACATATGCCAAAATTAAGCTCCTTTCATAAGGTTGAACTAAGTGAAGGGAAAGAGATGGTTATCAAATACCAATCGATAGTTGAATACGTTGCTGTATCCTTTTCGAGGTGGTATTAAAAAATGATGTTATAAAAAAAGTCCGTTGGTACGCTTGAGTCATATTAATGGTTGTGACAAAGCGTTTTTGGCCGACGCCAATCCTGTTGTTTTTCATATTCCTTTTTATTCCGGTCCGAAAGGTCTAAGAAATGGCTAAGTAACATAAAGGTAATGTATTGGATTGCAAATCCTATAAAGATGGTTCGAATCCGTCCTTAGCCTACTTTACGATTCTATTGTTCCTGTAACTAACCTATTACCTACTAAGTACAAAAATCTCGACTAACCTTTAAGCTTACCCACCCCACCGTATGCAACGTAGACGGTGAGAACGACAAGTGGCCAGCGGCAAAAAAATAGATTTTTTTAGTGAGAAATAGAAAATATGGGTAATGAAGTATATGACGGAATAAGCCCGGCCGTGATGGTTTAAACGGGAATAGGGGGGGGGACTGAGAAAACAATGAGATACAAGCCTCTCTTTATGAATCTTTCATCTCAATCCGGTGATCTGGATAGAAACGAGGAGTTACAACAGAAAATATGTATATGATTCGATCATATACATATATGAATGATCCGAATGAAGTGAGAATCGAGTCGATGGATAGACATCAACATTATTATTATTACTATCCAGTAGGATCAGTAATCCAACAAATAGGGTCATTATCTGAATGGTGGGGAAATCAACACGAGGACGGGGTTAATTATGATGATCTCTCCCATCGTCATAATGATGATCAAGGATATTGAAAGGATATATCTGCTGTATATATATATATATGAATCTTAATCCTCGTGTTGATAATCATAATCACGATGATTGTAATTCAATTATGATCATCGTGATCATTCTTCTACAATTTCTATGATCATTACTATTTCCAATGATAAATACATCATTGGGAATAATCATGATATGGGCATTATTATCCTTTTCTTTATCATTCTGATGCCCATTACTAAACCCAATTGTAGATGCATAATTTCCAGCAATTGTGCTAAGAACCTCACCCTTTTTCTTTTTTTCCCTCATGATTTTTGTGATGAGAAAAGGTTCAAAAATTATGTGAGTTTCTGCTGGTACATTCGGTTACCAGAGATGGCGGCGAAGAAGGATAAGGGAAATGGGTTCACCTCTCGCGACACTCACTAAGGTACACGAGAAATGGTACATTTCTGCGATAAATCGTTCACCCGTCGTTGCCTTCTTCCTTTGCCATTTATTATTGCAAAAATGTATCATTTGATTGCTAAAATGTACGATTGAGCTAAACGTGATCGTTCGAATTTGTAACTTTTTCCCGAAAAGCAAACACAAAGTACCAAGCGCCTCATCCTTTATTAGTTATGCTCCAGGCCGCCGCCGATCTTGGGGCCAATACAATAAGCCGCCGCCCCAGCAGACGCCTCCGTACCCAGCATATGAGCGTTAATGTCCGAGGACTGGCTCATTAAAGCCTATTTCTGGGAAGCGTTTCTTTCGTAAACAACTTCATATACCGGGAGCGAGGTAATAAAGTATCCGAGGTTCGACGAACGTTCATTCCGGGGGTAGGGGTGAACGGCGTTCGAGATTTATTATTTATACGGGGCTACGATGGTGCGTGGAGCCCCGCCGCCGCGATCCCTAGTGCCATTCGCCCGAGCGGGCGGTGGCCCCCCCCCGGCGGCCCCACATCCGATAACGGGGGGGGGGCCGCCGTCCCACCCGACCCTTATTGTGTTTAGAAGTGGATTCGAACCACTGACACAAGGATTTTCAGTCCTTTGCTCTAACCACCTGAGCTATCTAAACGAAAAGAAAAAAGGAACTATGTGCAATTCTAATTTGTTGGTCATTCAAAAATTACTGAGTACAAACGCATATCTGGGCCATCGGATACCAACTCCTGATTTTCAGGGATATTTGTACGGATTTAGAAATGAAATGGCTATTATTGATTTAGAAAAAACACTTATTTGTTTACGAAGGGCCTGTAATTTGATTGGATCTATCATTGGTGCAAAAGGCCATTTATTATTGGTAAATACCAATCCGGAATATAATAGAATAATTCAACGAATGGCAAAAAAAACCAATCAGAGCTATATCAATCACAAATGGATTGGGGGTTTTTTGACCAATTGGAAACATATGAGAAGAGTACAAAAACACTTTCAAGATTTCTCTGCACATCCCAATTTGAAAGACGCTTTTACATCTTCGCCTTTCGATTATTTCCCACGTTTTAGAAAGATGCAAAAATGTTTTGAAGGAATCGTGACACACAATATTCCGGATTGTTTAATAATAATAAATGCAAATCAAAATTCCATGGCTATACTTGAAGCTAATCAATTACAAATACCTATTGTAGCTTTGGTGGATTCTAATATTCCAAACAGATTACATAAATTAATAACTTATCCCGTTCCAGTGAATGATGATTCTATAAAGTTTGTATACTTATTCTGTAATTTGATTGCGAAAACAGTCCTTCTTGCGAAGAGATCGCAGAGGCCAAAGGTTAAAGTAAAAAGGCTTTGAAAGAATCAAACGCTGTTACTTTGTCCTGCTCGATTAGCGAACCGATAAAAACTTGTCTCTGCTGTGCCCCGGCCAGCGTCGTCGTCAGCCACGGGTAAGCCCGGCCAATCCCGTAGATTGGCAGAGACTCCGCCGGGGGTGTTGCAGCCCTCCCTACGGGCCGAAGGTTCGGGTCGAGCACTACGTGCCTCTCGCTTCGATCGAGAGCTGAAGCCCAAAATATTACAATGTAAAAAAAATATATATATTTTTTTTCGTAGCTTTCCACTGCTTACTGTCTCCTCCTCGGCGACTACACTTGACTACGCATCTTTACTGGCGGCTGTCTCCCTTGACGATGGGGGAGCGGGTTAGAGAAGGGAACGAGACTCTTGAAAACGCGTTCTCCATCTTTGGCCTCAACGCATTTTCTGGGCCTTCCCCGTATTTATTTAGTCCATTCGCGGCGTAGTTCCACGAAAAAAAAAATATATATATTTGGGTCTGAGAACTAAAAAAAAAGAACTTCTCTCGATGGCGCTACGTGCCTTGAAAATTTTTATGAAACTGTTTTATCAACATATTTCACTCAATTTATCTATACTAATAACTACTTTTTCTCTATTTCTGTTGTATATCGTAGTCATGCCTTCAATGATAGGCTTTTCCAAAGATTTCTCATGTCATTTTCATTTGGGTCCAATTTGGATTTGTTTGTTGTTTGCCCCTCTCCCTGAACGTTTTTTTCAAAATGATTTTGAAGACGGTACACTCGAATTGTATTATTTAAGCGGTTATTGTTCGCAAAAAATCCTACTTTCTAAATCGTATGGTCACTGGGTTCTTCAAATAAGTGGTGTTTTCTGTAGTTTTCCCGTGTTACAACTTCTGTACCAATTTGATCAATCCAAAATGAATTGGTTCACTATTATTATAGGAAGCCAGATATTTACTCTTATGTGTGGTATTCATTCTCGTTCGGCTCCTGGAATCACATCCAATGGTTGGAACAGCTTGCAAAATCTAACAACCTTACCCACTTTATTGCCGTTAATCGTTTTTTGTACCTCCATCGAAACAGAATGGTTCCATGTTATTTCATTAATAGGATATTTACTTTTGTTCCTATTTCTTTTTCCCATTCTAGTCTCAATCACTTTTCAAACCGTACTAGCAAAATGATTTCAAATTCTTTTCACCAATTTTTCCTCCGGTCAAGTGTCTCGATTTGATCGACCCTGAACATAAAAAGTGGAAGTGTGCACGCTGCCGTGAAAGAGACCTCGGCATATATGCCGCCCCTAACCCTTTGATTAACCGCCGGGAGGCCGTTACGAAAGGCTAAAAGGGGCAGGGGGATGAACGATAGCCGCCTTGAAATTTGAAGGTGTTGTGCCGCTCAAGGGTGGTGAAAAAATTCGAGAAAAGAAGCTATCAAATCTTACGTACCCCACGGTCAAATTGTTACAACAGTGTACCGAAGTACTTGACGGTCTGTGAGACGATAAAATCCGCTTCGTCTGTATTTCCGCCCCGCGGCAATGGAGGACTTGGTGGATTTGTCCGATAGTCGAGTAATCGTGTTTAGTATTCGCAACTATCTCCTTTGGCATGGTCATGCACCTAAGCTAATTCGCCGCGGTGTTGATGAAGCTCACCGTAATTCCAGTCTCTGTACCATAGCTCGAGAGCGACTTCTTCTTTCTTCCCAAAGGCCCAGTCGACTCCGGCGGCTCGTTCACTGGCGGAAATTGTTTCCCTTATGGCGGATAGGTTTATGGTGACAACGTAAAAAGGTTGTGTTTCCGAAAAGCCTGTGAATAAATATGTGGGTCACCACGTCGGGTTATAATACTACGTTCGAGTACGAACCGTCTTTCGAAAGGTCTAAATCAACACCACCTTTTATGTCAGACGTGTGAATATTAGAAAAGAAATCCTTGTATAGTGTATGCAAGTACGGGGACGTAAAAGTAATTGTATTTTACGTTCTATGAACGTGTTTCGGCGAATTAATTAAAATGCGCCAGAGGTACCTTTACAATCATATTGCTTGAAACCATTGATTTCATTCAATAATCATATAATAAAATCTCAAAGGTATTGCAAAAACCGATGTCCGTCGACGCGGGCGACCTAGGAAGTAGAGAAATTCCTTTGGTCGAGTGTCTCACTTTGGTCGACCCTTGAATAAAGTGGGAAAAAAACAGCATTTTCTATTCCATGAAAAAATCATCTTTTTTGAATCGAAAAAGCGGTCCGCGTAAGTTCCACTTTATGAAAAGTAAAATACTTATCTTTTTTTTTATTTCCGTGAAATAAGCGTTTCAGTAAAAGCGCAAAGGGCTTTACGAACGAACTTTGGCTTATAGAACCGAGGTCCCGGGGCTTAAACGGCTGGAACGGCGCGCAGCGCAGGTTTGCTTTAGCTTTCCCGCTTCGCGTTTTTGTTTGACAAAAGCTAGAAAATTACTATGTATGTCCCGTTATTACGTCCCTTTCTCTTTATGTGCTGCTCTTTCCGCTACGCGCAAATTCTCATTGGATTTTGCTGGTTCCCAACAGCGATAGCTATTTATTTAAGTATTTGGGTAGCACCATCCGATTTTCAACAGGGTGAAAATTATCGCATTATTTATGTGCATGTTCCCGCAGCTTGGATGAGTTTACTTATTTATATCGCAATGGCTATTAGCAGTGTGTCATTCTTATTAACAAAACATCCCCTTTTTCAGTTATTTTCCAAAACCGGTGCCAAAATAGGTGCTTCGTTTACATGGTTTACCCTAGTCACCGGGGGGTTTTGGGGAAAACCTATGTGGGGGACCTTTTGGGTATGGGATGCTCGTTTAACCTCTGTATTAATCTTGTTTTTCATTTACCTGGGTGCACTGCGTTTTCAAGAGTTTTCTGCGGATGTTGCTTCTATTTCCATATGTATAGGGCCAATCAATATACCAATAATTAAGTTTCCTGTCAACTGGTGGAATACATTGCATCAACCTTCGAGCATTAGCCAATTTGGTACTTCAATACATATTTCTATGCCCATTCCAATCTTTTTAATCTTTGCTAGCTCTTTCTTTCTAACTGGGATTTTGTTCATTTTGGAGACACGTCAAATAATTATATCTTTTTATTTACAGCGAAAAAGCCAATGACTTTCCTGGAGCCTCGTCAATAATTTTTATTTCGTCAGTTTCTTCTTCTCTCTCTACGTGGGACAGTACCTGGTCTCGTCTGACAGCGCCCCGCCCTGCGGCGGGCCTTTTGTCATCAGGAGCCAAAAGCCTATGGGAAAGAAAACGCGCGCAAGGCACGTAGTGCGGCGGGCCTTGTTGGTTGAAACATTTAAAGGGGCTATCCCCTATTGGTTCGAGGGTTAAGAACCAGCAGGCCGTAGCAGCTCCAGGGTAAGTTTCTTTCATTGAAAAACCTCGTCAAAGAATTCTTTTTATTCGTTATATGGACCCCGTCAATCCTGGCTAAAGTAGGCGGCCTTAGGTACAAAAAAAATATATATATTTTTTTTATACCTAAGATCTCGTATTGATGGGTAAATACTGCCCATGATGTATGACGTCAATCATGAAGAACACAAAGTTTCCATGATCCGTGAAGAAGCAACTGATAGAGCTGTTCGCCAATTCTGCTTGCTGATTCGTAGAAAAGGCAAGGCGCGTATGGCTCTATGCTGGGCCCCCCCCTATAGGGTTCATAGAAGCTATTCTGTGAGAGTTTTTCAAGAGGCTAGCTTGCGACGTGTGTAATCTTCCGTTATTGAGGTTGGTAGGACTCATAATCGGCATGCCAAATGCCGTAACGAACCCAGCAGTTGTACGGCAAAAAAATCTTTTTTTGTTGCCAATTATAAGCAAAGTTTATAATGTTACGTCACCGGAATTGGGCCATTATTTTTTAGTACTGAGTATTTCCGTTGCGTTGACTAACAAGCTGCGTCCCGTGGCTGTTTCACCCTATTTTTTTTTGTTCACTATGTCTCTCTTTGGTATCTTGTTCTGTTATATTCCTTCCGACTTTTCCAATTACAACGTATCCACCAACTCAAATGCTAATGCGCCTTTGTTTTATAAAATATCAGGAAGCTGGTCTAATCATGAGGGTAGTCTGTTATTATGGTGTTGGATCCCAAGTTTTTACGGATTCCTTTTTTGTTACCCGGCCCGACCCAGCAATGTATCGGAACAAGCAAAGGGCGGAGAGAAAAAAAATATTGATTTTTCGCCCGAAGGTCTCGACCAGCGGGCAATTTCGCTCATGGATGAACAGCAAATTTATAAAGGCATTGCTTTATTTTTTCCCATTTTTTTATTAGCAAGTTCCAATCCTTTCGTTCGAATTTCATTTGTTTGTACTAAATCACTTGCGGAACTAAATCCTGTTTTACAAGATCCCATATTAGCTATACATCCTCCTTGCATTTATGCGGGATACGTCGCAAGTGCTATTGGCTTCTGCTTATGTTTATCTGGAATAATAAACGGGCCGCGTTTGAATAATATATTTTTATTTTTTGGTCCTTTTCCGGTGAAGCCAAGTAAGGTCCGAAGGCCGGAAATGGGTCGTAGATTTCCACACACGAGAACCGCTCTATGTGTGCCCTTTGGGTCATTGGCCCATGGAGAGCGGGCTAAAAGTGTTGTTCGTGAAACAAATACTATGTATCTTCATTTTGGTGGGACCCGTGGCGCGAATACGGTAGTGTGGAAACAAATTCAAATTTGGATCTTGACATGTTGGTGCTTTTTAACGGTAGGCATATTGCTAGGAAGTTGGTGGGCTTATCATGAATTAGGCTGGGGCGGCTGGTGGTTCTGGGATCCCGTAGAAAATGCTTCTTTCATGCCTTGGGTATTAGCTACGGCTTGTATTCATTCAGTCACTTTACCTAAATTGAATGATTGGACCTTGTTTCTCAATACGGTTACTTTTCTATGTCGTATTTCAGGAACTTTTTTTGTGCGTTCCGGATTGCTAGCTTCCGTTCATAGTTTTGCTACAGATTCGACACGAGGAATCTTTTTATGGTGTTTTTTCTCCATAATTACCAGCATATCTTTTATTTCTCTCTTCAGAATGAAGCAGCAATCAGGTACCCAGCTAGTTGGGGCATTATCTGTTCCATCATCAAACCGAAATCCTACGGTCTCAAAACCTGTGAACCAGATCCTGTGGCATTCACGAAGCACTCTAGTTGCGCACTCGTATCGATCCGATCGTTTAGCAAAGCTCATGGTGGAGGGCACAGAAGGTCGCGACGAAGTCATTGTATACGGAGCAAGTAGAAAGCCCAAATGAAAAAGCTACCTATTATAAGTGACTTTAGCCCGATCCAGCACTTTGCGCTGTATCGGGACAGAAGGAGGCTACTTCATTTCAATTAGATACACTCCTCTCTCGCTGGTCGAGACCTTCGGACCTAAAAAAGATTTTTTTCTGTACGCATTCTTCATGGGAGCGAACACGAGGGAATAGACCGTATTCTCTGATCCGAGGGAGCGAAATAATCAAAACGAATAGAGCAGATGGTCCAACTACAGAATTTTTTCTTTTTTTCTATTTTTCTGGTTGTGCTTTGTGGCACAGCAGCACCCATACTATTTCAATGGTTGGTAAGTAGAGATGTTTCCACAGGTGCTCCTTTTTCTAATGGTACTGTAATACCTATTTCTACATCTCTATTACTTGTTTTAGTTCTCATACATTCCAGGGGGTTCATGCGCTCTCTGGACGAAGCAAAAAGGATAGTTTCGATGAGAGCAAGACCCCTTCTGTTACCCAACATAATTGAGAGAAGCTCACCTGAAAAAATCCAATATATTTCCTCTTTTCTGGATGAAAAAGCCTTGTCAATTCCTTCCTTTTTTCGTCAATCTTTTCCTCCCCTTCTTGTCATACAGTCCCCGGCGGCCCTTGTCGGACAGTATTTTGGTTTTGTGGTGTCCGACAAAACAAAGTCCGGGAGCCTGGCTGACAGTGTACGGGCCCTGCGTCGGGCCTTGTTGTTGTTTTCTTATTTTACTATTATCAAATTCATGGGGGACTTTTCATATTTAGAATCTTTTTGCGGTGTGCTTTGTTTCTTCCTCTTCCGTACGTTCCTTTTATCGTCTCATCATAGGCGCGATAGGTTAGCGAGGCACAAATTTCCTTTCTTTGTTTTTCATAGGCAGAGAAGACGCAAGCTTATTATATCGTCACTGAGAAGAAATAACTTGAATTGGAGTAGATGTTTTCTTGTTCGCGCCCTACCGAGTAGACCGATGACTGTTGGTTATTACTTTCGAAAAGCTCCCGTTAATATGAAGCTTTCACATGGAGGAGTTTGCATCTTTATTATGGGTGTAATTCTGCCCAACGCAAAAAAGATACAATCTACGGGGAAAACACCTTTGGGTTCCGAACTACATATGGGAAAGGTTCGTAGCACTTTGCGAGGTATTGATCAATTACATGGGCCCACTTTTCACTCTATTTGTGGTAATTCAATCATTTATAAACCGTCCCTGACAAACCCATTAATGTTTGAGCATGACGAATCACGTCCTGCCCTGTTGCAATCCTGGCCTACCGAAGGTGCGAAGCTCTCGACCGACGGTAGAGGCTTTAGCTCTCCACCAACGGGAGGAGGAAACTTCTGTGGTTCGCCGAAGGGACGAGGGCCAGAAATGGCTGGTAGATTTACGCACACTTCTTTACGAAAGAAGGGCTTTACAGTTCTCGAACATAACAGTTTTTCACATTGGTTGACTATGTTCCCGGAAAAAAGATTCTATTTTTCGAATCAGGAAACGAGCACTACCAAAGTGGCTATACATACCAATCTCTTTACGGATCTATATGCTTTGATCGGAACCGGAAGTTTTGAAACAGGCGGCTGGTATACGACAGTAATTAAGCTCCCTTTTATTTTCCGTATTTGGATAGGTTTCGTTATGGCTTCGTTGGGAGGCTCGCTCAGTCTTTTCCGTAGGCTTACCTTTTACAGATTGGATTGGAATTAAAAATTTATTGTGGTTATTTTTGTTTCTTAATACTCTGGATCTAGCTATGTTGAGAGAACCAACCAAAAAAATGTATCTGAATAAAGGAATCTACGAATAACCTGGTATTGCGAGAATGATTTTATTATAGATTTCGTTTTACCTAAGACCCCGGTATATATATTTACCACATGCGTAGAAGGAGCCTGCTGCTCGGAATGAAATTATAGATACAGCGCATATTTCTATTTATGTGGGTCGCGCAAACAAAGATGCTGTATCGTATATTATATCTTTAGGACATAGGGACATAGGTCGCCGGTGCGGAATCATATCCGTTTTTCGAGAATTCTGTGCACTAAATTTCGCTATAGAATTTTGATATCGATGAGGTGTCCAATCTTATATAGAGAGAGCAGCATTACATAGATCTATTACTCCCCCGACCGACATAAACCAGATGGCCGCCGGTGGGTCCTACACTAGGTTATAAGCATTCCAGGGAGACCACCTCGTATGAGATGAGAGACGCTAAGAAAGGGCGCAAGCTCTTTTCTGAAGTGATAGCGGGAAGTCGAAATAAAACAAATTTTATTGGTACGAGCGCTAGCCTGGCCTTATGCCCCATGGGCCTTCAACCGAGCAAAAATCTTTCTTTCTGCTTTCGTCAAACAGGGGGGCGGCCTGGAGTAAAAGGATTCGAACCTTTGTTTCTCGGCATCAAAGGCCGATGCCTTACCACTTGGCTATACTCCAAAAAAAAGCCCATAAATCAACCTTACACAAGAATGAAATCACTCCACGTAGCGTCATTGGCACATTAGGAACGGTTGATCACTTCGCGCTCCGCATTTTCTTATTTTGGGGGAGGTCCAAACAAACATACCCTTTTTTTCGGACAAAAAAGTTGTTCCGGAACCTATCAAAAAAGGTTTTCAGTTACTAATTTATTTTATTGTATGGAAAATAACTATCATCTATAATCAATCATATGTATATACTAAAACCAGCTAATCGAAAAGCTACATCTTTCGTAGGCTTATGCTTTACCCGTCTCATGGTTCATTTTTTGTTTGAGGCCCCCCCCAGGTTGCTTACTACTTAGATGATTTTTCCCCTGGGATTTGTCCGCACTCCGTACTTCGGTCCAGAAAACAGGAAAAGTTAGTTTGCTTGAGAAGCTTTCTACGCAATTTCCTCTACAGTGGTGGGCTCGCGGCCTTATTAACCACAGATGCTGCGTATAATGTTGAGTTATAATTCTTCGGAGCTAACACTCGATGGTGCTTTACAAAATTTTTGGGAGGTAGAGAAATACGGGAAAAGACGCTCGCAGAAGTCCATCATGACTTCGATATCTGTTTCGATCGATATAAGAAATAAGCTGCACCCGGCGGGAAGTCTGGTTATCTCTTCCCACGCCGCTATTTCAAAACTGAATGATTCTATCGGAGATGAATGACCCGAGAGAGAGCCCCTGTACGGCCGTAGGTTTACCTCGCTCACCGATGAGCCGGGCTACTGCTCCACGAACCGTACGGGATAGTGGCCGCCCATCACACAGCTCCCTAACCTGCCTTTCTCCCTAGCTCCCTCGTCGAACCCGGAAAGGCACACCTTGGAAGATTGCCCGATGGACCGCGTCGCCAAAGTGAAACTTGCCAAACGGGGACCGATTAGTAGGTAGATAGGCTCCTTACCCACTTATCACGCGCCTTTCTATTGCTAGGTCCCCTTTTCAGTTAGGTGGAGTCCCCCGACGGTAAATGCATCCATAGGCACTACGTGTCCTTCTTTGGCTCTATTTATAGGGTCTTACCGTTCTTTCCCGTGCGGCTTGTCTGATCTAGTGGACGGACGCCCTGTAAAAAGAAGAAAGATGTCGTTCAGTCACCCCCCCTTTTTTCCTAGTGATATAATCCATTACATTAGGTCTATCTCTTCCATGATAAGGTTAGGGGGCCACCTCGTCGCGCATCATCCCCGAAAAGAAGTATAGTGAACAGCGTACGTTCGCGCGCGCGGCAAAACGGAGGACAACGGCCCAAGGTCAGCCATTCGGTGTAGTGCCGTAACTCCGATTCGCCGGTACAGATCCTCATCTTCAAACACAGGAGCCGGCTCGACTCCTGCTACTCGGTCATCCTTTTCGGGATGAGCGAAATCCCGGAGCTTTTTTCACATGCTAAGGTCTCGGTTGCCGAACCCGGATAAGTGAAATGCCTTGGTACATCGTGAACTTGTACTTTTAGCGCGCGGGCAGGACTGGTCGCCCCAGTCAGTGCTGAACCAGGAGGCTCGTACCCCCTTCGCGGACATAATAATCCCCGCAGCTTATAATATGATTTCTGAATCGAGCGCGCTTCGCGTTATGACTCCACGTAGATTATTTCTTCGCTAATCAAGCAGCCATGCTGCTTGATCGCTTTGCCCCTCTGTGCAGTTTCATTCCTTCGCAACTCAAGCACACGATATTCAAACAAATGTTTTTTCTCCTCCGTCGTCAACCATCGTAGATCGTTGATCAAATTGTTATCGGCTGTCGACACCCTATTTTCATATTTAGGCTATTGATTACGAATAAGGATGATTGGAACGTTTTTATCTTTGATAAAAAACTGACCTATACTTTTGATTCAGGCTCGTACCTCTGACCATCCAGTATCACATTCATAAGGTAACCACCTCCTGTCCACTTAGTTCATCAGTGACCCGAACAAAGGCCATACCTGTTGCGCGCGTCGTAATAGTCGTTTCGTAAAAAAAAAATTTAAATGGCCTTATGCAACGAAAATTTCTACGAAAAAAAGCCCTCTCCCTAAGGTCGAGTGCCCTTCGGCGGGCCGAAGATATCGAAAAACAATATCCATATATTCTTTTATTTCACTGTAGTGGCTTGACAAGCCGACAATGGCGACAAATCAAGAATATATTGTGTACCATTAAAGGTAAAACTTTATTTGAACCGAGGGAAAGGAAAAAAAATAAAAATAGTCTGCCAAACAATCGGGGCGGCGGCCATTGGATCGCACAGCTTGCTTCTAGCGCAGGTCCTACTTGTATCTTGTACTTGACTAAAAAAGCACCGAACAATACATGGTCACAATTGCTGCTACCTCTAGCCCCCTACAGCCAAAATTTAGTTTTATTATATGGACGAGACGTAGGAGCCACTGTTTTCAATCATATGGATATGGAAAAAGCGACTACTTTGGAAACAACATCGGTATTTCAACAACTTCTTGGTCTTATGTTTCTACCCGGCGCATGTTTTTTGTTTTTGGTTGAACAAGCCAACGGACAGAAGTTATCCATTAACAAACATGGTTGATGAGTTTTGAGCGCAACAATGTTTAACGTCACACCCATTTGACGCTCTATTCGTTACATGAAAGAAAGGTGAGGATCTAATAGGGGGGCTACTTGGTCCACGGGGAATAACCAAGTGACGGGGCCTCACTTTGACAATCGAGCCCGTAGGCTTGATTGGCGTAGTTCGGTGGCTTAGTTCATGACAAAAAGCTTTCTGGGTACATGAAACACCAGGTCCCGTAAAATCTATTCTTTCTCAGCAATTTCGGCGAAGTAAATCGTAGAGCCGGCCCGAAACCCAACAACCCCCGAAGCCAAAGAAGCACATAGTGCCTGTAGAGGCAAAGAAGTATCCTTTCCCGAATTAGCTGGTGAACGTGTAATGCGGGAGCCGAACGACACAGTACCTAAAACCTTCTGCAACAGTACCTAAAACCTTCTGCATAGGTAGCGCTGAGTTAGGCAGGGCCCAAGTCCTAGCCTGGGATAGCAATGGGCAAATTTTTCAGTGGCTGAGACCGTACATAGTTGTACAAGGTACTATCCGTGTCTCACCATGAACCGCTCCGGACGGCAGTTGAATCGCTAAAATTTATATAAATGGATTCACTACAGCATAATTGGAGCCACTGGGGTTGGTTCCCAGCGCCTCGTATCATTAATCTAGTCTTTATGGTAGCCTGGCGCTACGCGAACAAAAAAAAATCTTTTTTTTGCTCTGCATCTTTCTAGCACTCCATGGGCAGGGCCCTAAGGGGACTTTATTTTGTCGGACACCACAATATTGAAATACTGTCCGACAAAACAAAGGGCTAAAGCCTTTCAGGCCGAAAGTCGGCGGCCTGATCGCAGCCTCTAAGCTCTCTGCCTTTTAAGGAATCCTCCGCAATTTCACAAAAAACTTTAGAGTATGGCCCACGAAAAAAGATATATTTGCGAAATATATCTTTTTTCTGCATAAATATTCAAGCTAAGGGATGAGGGCCGCAGGCAAAATGAAATATATATTTTATGACAAAAGATTTAATTCTTTCGGCGAATAACGGGATTCGAACCCGTGTTTTCAGAGCCACAATCTGCAACTTTGACCCCTAAGTTATATCCGCCCCTATTTATAAATGAGATACTCGCTATCGGATTCGAACCGATATTCCATTAGAAACAGATTTTGAGTCTGCCGTGTTTGCCGTTCCACCAAGCGAGTCTTGGCTTTTATTAGGAATAGATCGAAAAT